TATGCTACTAATCGATCTTTACCTGTTATTATTGTATGTGCTTCCGGGGGAGCACGCATGCAAGAAGGAAGTTTGAGCTTGATGCAAATGGCTAAAATATCTTCTGCTTTATATGATTATCAATCAAATAAAAAGTTATTCTATGTATCAATCCTTACATCTCCTACAACCGGTGGAGTAACAGCCAGTTTTGGTATGTTGGGAGATGTTATTATTGCTGAACCTAATGCCTATATTGCATTTGCGGGTAAAAGAGTAATTGAACAAACATTAAATAAAACAGTACCCGAAGGTTCACAAGCGGCTGAGTATTCATTCCATAAGGGCTTATTCGACTCAATCGTACCACGTAATCCTTTAAGAGGTGTTTTGAGTGAGTTATTTCAGCTCCACGGTTTTTTTCCTCTGAATCAAAATTCAATAAATTAAAGTATAGCACTCGATTCAATTATTTGTAGCGAACGAGTATTTTATTTGTATTTAATTTATCGTAAAAAAACTTAAGTTAAGAAGAATGGTCTTTTCAACATTAGTTCTACTTGTAGTAAGAGCTATAAGTTTTGGATAATTATTATTTTTTTCCGTCATATCAATTTTTCTATTTTTTATCTTACTCCTAATTCCTGATTAGTAATCAGGAACCCTTTATTAATCAATAGGATAAAAAAGCTAAAAGAGTAAGTTTCTCCTTCCGAGGAATTAGGGAAAGGAAAGACATAAAGAAAAAATAATTTTATCTGGCCTTCTTACGTATTAATTTTATTTTAATCGAGACAAAAATAGATCTTATTTAGAATTTATTATATTTATTTAGAATTTATTATAATTAGTTATATTAGATATACTTATCATTAGTTATATTAGATATACTTATCATAAGATATATTAAAAAAACAAATATTAAATTGGGGCACCCATTCTATGACAGATCTACCCTCTATTTTTGTGCCCTTAGTGGGCCTAGTATTTCCGGCAATTGCAATGGCTTCTTTATCTCTTCATGTCCAAGAAAATAAGATTATCTAAATTTGTATGTGGCTCTTTCCGAACACAAATGAGAGACTCATATGCATACGGATACACGATATCTGCATAAATGCAGATTATATATGGGTATGGGTCTAGCTGGTTAAAAATAAATTGGTGAATAGTTTGAAATAGAAAGTCAATGTATCTAACCAATTACTCCTAATAGTTCCCGTCAAAATAGTGCTAGTTGATGAGAGTTACTTCGGGGTCAAGAAAAGTTAAGTCAAATTTATTTGGGTTATTCTCTCAATTCCAATTGAATACAACCGGATCGAGTATAGTAAGTATAATATGAACTGGCGATCAGAGCATATCTGGATAGAACTTATAACGGGGTCTCGAAAAACAAGTAATTTTTTTTGGGCCTGTATCCTTTTTTTAGGTTCATTAGGATTCTTAGTGGTTGGAACTTCCAGTTATCTTGGTAGGAATCTTATACCCGTATTTCCATCTCAGCAAATCTTTTTTTTTCCGCAAGGGATCATAATGTCTTTTTATGGGATCGCGGGTCTATTTATTAGCTCCTATTTGTGGTGTACAATTGCATGGAATGTAGGTAGTGGTTATGATCGATTTGATAGAAAAGAAGGAATTGTTTGTATTTTTCGTTGGGGATTTCCTGGAATAAATCGTCGCATTTTCCTTCGTTTCTTTATGAAAGATATCCAATCCATCAGAATGGAGGTTAAAGAGGGTCTTTATCCTCGTCGTGTCCTTTATATGGAAATAAGAGGCCAAGGGGCCATTCCCTTGACTGGCACTGATGAGAATCTTACTCCACGAGAAATTGAACAAAAAGCTGCCGAATTAGCCTATTTCTTGCGTGTACCAATTGAAGTATTTTGAAATGAAGAATTAATGTTTTCTTAGTATGAAGGAGGGAACTTGCTAATTCCCTTTTTAATAAAGAAGTTTCTTCAAAAGACTTAAGAGAATTCATCCAATATTTCGAATTGATAGGTTACGTTATTCCTGGACTGTGGTTATGGTTAGGCAGTGAAACATAAACATTTCGAAATAATTAATTAATTGATCCGGGAAGGCTTTTTTTGTCTCGAAATTCGAATCATATTTGTTACTTCTAGTGGATTTTCGAGTATTCATCGACCAGGAACAAAGAACAAATGGGGATGAAATTAGTTGGAATTTACCCAATTGAGATATCTCTGGGAATCGTATTTGCTTGCTTATTTTTTTTTATCTGAAAAAGACTCTTTTCTATATTTTATTATTTTATTTTGCTAGATCCAAGGACTCAATAAAAAAAAAAAAAAATGGGAATAAATTCATAGGTTCGATACCTTGTTATAGAATTCGTGTTCAGATAAATATAAAATAGAATCGACGAATGACGAATGCAGCAGATTCATTAACAATTCACAGAAAAAAAAATGAAAAAAACAAAAGCATTGACTTCCCTCCCATATATTATATCCATAATATTTTTGCCTTGGTGGGTCTCTCTCTCATTTAATAAAAGTCTGGAACCTTGGGTTATTAATTGGTGGAATACCCGGCAATCCGAAACTCTTTTGAATGATATTCAAGAAAAAAGCATTCTAGAAAGATTTATAGAATTAGAAGAACTATTCCTGTTGGACGAAATGATAAAGGAATACCCGGAAACACATATACAAAAGCTTCGTATAGGAATACACAAAGAAACAGTACAATTAGTCAAAACACACGATGAGTATAATTTCCATATAATTTTTAATTTCTCGACAAATATAATCTGTTTCGCTATTCTAAGTGGTTATTTTATTCTGGGTAATGAAGAACTTGTTATTCTTAATTCTTGGGTTCAGGAATTCATCTATAACTTGAGTGACACAATAAAAGCTTTTTCGATTCTTTTAGTTACTGATTTATGGATCGGATTTCATTCAACCCATGGTTGGGAACTTATGATTGGTTCGGTCTACAACGATTTTGGATTAGCTCATAACGATCAAATTATATCCGGTCTTGTTTCCACTTTTCCAGTTATTCTAGATACAATTGTGAAATATTGGATCTTCCATTATTTAAATCGTGTCTCTCCTTCGCTTGTAGTCATTTATCATTCAATGAACGAATAAAGAACTCATTTGATCTCCTGATATCAATCAAATAAGAATGTCTCTTCGTGTTTGAAGAATTTAAGAAAAATATTTTCAATCTTATTTATTCCTTAGTTATACTTCTACCTGTTTAGGGTATTCGTCCCATATTCCAGTACAATTATTCCAGTACAATGGCAGACTCGTGGATAGGGAACTACACTAGTTAGCTACCTTTCTATTTTATTGTAGAAATTCTGGGATCAATGATTGAACCATGCAAAATAGAAATATTTTTTCTTGGGTAAAGGAACAGATGACTCGATCTATTTCTGTATCGATTATGATATATGTAATCACTCGGGCATCTATTTCAAATGCATATCCCATTTTTGCGCAGCAGGGTTATGAAAATCCGCGTGAAGCAACTGGACGAATTGTATGTGCAAATTGCCATTTAGCTAATAAGCCCGTGGATATTGAAGTTCCGCAAACTGTGCTTCCTGATACTGTATTTGAAGCAGTTGTTCGAATCCCCTATGATATGCAACTGAAACAAGTTCTTGCTAATGGGAAAAAGGGGGCTTTGAATGTGGGGGCTGTTCTTATTTTACCCGAAGGATTCGAATTAGCCCCCCCCGATCGTATTTCTCCCGAGGTGAAAGAAAGGACGGGAAATCTATCCTTTCAGAGTTACCGTCCCAATAAACGAAATATTCTTGTGATAGGTCCTGTTCCCGGTCAGAAATATAGTGAAATTGTTTTTCCCATTCTTTCCCCTGACCCTGCTACGAAGAAAGACGTTCACTTCTTAAAATATCCAATATATGTAGGTGGGAATAGAGGAAGAGGTCAGATTTATCCTGATGGGAGCAAGAGTAATAATACAGTCTATAATGCTACATCGGCGGGAATAGTAAGCAGAATAGTACGTAAAGAAAAGGGGGGATATGAAATAACCATAGTTGATGCATCAGATGGACATCAAGTGGTTGATATTATACCTCCAGGACCGGAACTTCTTGTTTCAGAGGGTGAATCCATCAAGCTTGATCAACCATTAACAAGCAATCCTAATATAGGAGGTTTTGGTCAGGGAGATGCAGAAATAGTGCTTCAAGATCCATTACGCGTCCAAGGCCTTTTGTTCTTTTTGGCATCTGTTATTTTAGCACAAATTTTTTTGGTTCTTAAAAAGAAACAGTTTGAAAAGGTTCAATTGTACGAAATGAATTTCTAGATTCAAAAATCTTTAGACTATTAAAATTAAGGAAAGGGTGGTATAAATGAAAGGAACAAATACTTCTATCTAGGGGGGATTACTAGTTTTACTTATCTGCTATTCGACACAAGAAAGGATTTATTTTCTACCCTTTCTTGTGTCATCTTATATTGAAATGAAATAATAATCACTTTTTTTGTCTGTTCGTCAAAGATTACTATATCCTTCTTTTTCGTGTCTATCGAAATCCCTTATTTATATTTCTAATTTCTATTTATGAAAGTAGTGGACAAACAAAAAAGGGGTTAGGGGGGAGTAATTCATTATAAGAAACAAAAGAGTAGAGTAGTTTGAAATGAAACATCAGATCAGAACCAAGATCCCCCTTTTATAATTTCTATGAATAAAATATGTTGACTGGATAATTTTCCAATTTGTATCTTATGGAATACATTAAATGGAATATATCAAAGTCTCATTTAAGAGTAAGAACTCAGCGGGGCCTCGCCGCTATAATAAGGGGATAAGTCCCGCTGAGTTCTTACCTTTTCATGTCTACAATCTGGTTCATCCAATTACTACAGAGATGAACCCAACCCGGAATATGAACCGTAAAAGAAAATACCTATTAAACCGATCACAGGAATACCAGCTACAGTACCTATCAGCCAAAGAGGAATCCTTCCAGTAGTATCGGCCATTTCCCC